ACTTTCTCCCATGAACGATTTGTGTCAATGGATTAGTTCGATCCAAAACTTGAGATAATGGGTGTAATCCGAAAAAGGATTCATAAGTAGTTGTTAACGGAGTTGAAGTTACCAAATTCTGAGGAGTAGGTATCAATTTATGCCTAATTGCTCCGCCTATAGTTCCCTTAACTACATTTTCTAAACGAGCCAGAGCCAACCCGAGCTGGTCTTGTAAAAGATCCGCTACAGAGCGAATACGTTTATTTTTCAAATGATTCATATCATCAAGTGTACCCATTCCAAATTTCATCGCAATCAAATGATCGGCAGCTGCTAATATATCTCGTGGTAACAAAAATATATTGTTCTGAGGTATATTAAGATTCAGTCTCCAGTTAATATTTCGGCGACCAATCCTTCCTAATTCACACCTTTGGTGAAAGAATTTTTTTTGTAATTCCTTACATAAGGATTCAGAAAATATGGGATCCCCACCTACACAAGAAAGTTGTTGATAAAACTCCAAAATAGCATTTTCTTTTGACCCAATTTTTTTTTTCTCCTTATCGGTCAAGAAGGATAAGAAAATTTCAGGGTAGCAAACATTCTCTAGAATTTCTCTTAGATTCGAACCCATAGCTGATGATAGAACTAGAATAGATATTTTCTGTTTCCTACTGACACGAGCCCATATTCTTGCTTTTTTATCAATCTCTAATTCTAACCTGCCTCCCCAATCTGATATTATGGTGCCGGTATAGACCGAAATCCCGTTATGATCCAATTCTGACTGGTAATAGATACCAGGACTTTGTAATATTTGATTGATCACAATTCTGTATATTCCGTTTACTATAGAAGTTCCAAGGGAATTCATTAAAGGTATGTTTCCAATAAAAATTCTTTGTTCTTGCATATTCCTACTAGTTTTCCAAATTAATCCCGCGGATACATATAATTCAGAAGAATATGTAAGTGATTCATAGACAGCATCTCGTTCTTTTATCAGAGGTTCTACCAATTGATATGTTTCCACAAATAATTGAAATTCAATTTCGTGATCTATATCTTCGATTTTTGGAAATTTAGAAAGTTCTTCTATTAAACCCTGATCAATAAACCGATAAAACCCTTCAAATTGTATCTGATTAAATCCGGGTATTGTAGATGTTCCCTCTTTTCCATCCCCGAGCATCTTTTTTGAATTTATCATTTATCCGTTTATTGCAAAAATTCCATCCCATCTCTCATTCTTCACCGAATCATATCCATAGAATTCGATCTAGTAATAATGGAATTTCTATTCTGTTTACTGAATCACATGAAATTTTATCCAACTCCAAGATATATGGAATGTATGAAATACGTATGAACGGAGACTATATTCAATTGGAATTTTTTATAAGAAAGAGATCAAAATGGAACAGAATTGAGAAATCCCACCGGAACTTATGGAGTTTTGTAAAGACTAGAAAAAAAGTAATTTCATTTTCACCTATGATATTACATATTCCAATTCCATTGCATACCATAAAAAAATGTATTCATGATTAGATCTGTTCGAGCAGATAAACATATAATAAATAGAAAACTTTTTTTTTTTACCACTTTACTTTTTCATGTATTTGTATTTCATTGTTCAAAAAAGTAGTTGCAGAAAAGAAATTTATTTGTACCTATTTTGAATAGAATATTTAGAATATTATTGAATTGAAGTAGGTAAGAAAACTTGTGTGTTTTTTTTTATTTATTAATTTTGTTTATTATTAAAATAAAAACGAATGCACAGATATATAATATATATATATAATATAAGTTTCTTTTTCTTCTTTTATTGTAGTACAGTTCTATTTGGGACAGCACATGCTGTGCTCTATCAAAAATTCAATTTTCTCTTCAATGTATTCAATGAAAAATTGAAATACAAAAATTTATTGAGAATTACTCCTAAAAAGCATCCCTAGAGAGATAAAATACCCCATTATAGAGTTATAGCTCTATAAATAACGTAACGTATGTTATGATTCTGGGGTTTACATATACTCATCATTACTGTTATAATTGAAATTGAAGAAGATTTCTTTTTACTTTTTAATTGAAAAAACTCAATATAGATTAGTTATAAATCTATTTCTAATGATTTTCTTAATATTATTAGAAATTCGAAAAAAAAAAAAATGTAGATTTGAATTCAAAAACGGTCATGAATTTACAGTCAATAGTTAATGGTTCTGATTTGTACTGGATTCTATATTTTGTGACTGAAAATCTATATATTTTTTTTCGGAGGAAAAAAAAAAAAAAAAAGAGAAAATTTGAATCTAGTTTCTATCGTTTTGGCGGCATGGCCGAGCGGTAAGGCGGGGGACTGCAAATCCTTTTTCCCCAGTTCAAATCCGGGTGCCGCCTCAACAACAGACTTGAAATCCTATATTATAACTATAATAAACGTAGGAAAAGACTCTTGATACTTTCTTTTCGTGATTCTAAGCCCCTGGCTCTCGAGGTTCTATTCTCTAACCTAAAGTTTTGCCTATCAGATTCAAGGAAAACTTAAAGTAGTGGAGGGAAATCCGTCTGAGTCTTCAATTAGATTGCATAGCCAGAGAGGGAATTAAATTAATAGTTTTGGAAAGATACTTTGGATACAGACTCATCAAAGTCTCGGAATGCTCAGACATTCAATCACTAGTAGATTAGATGAAGAATTGCCTTTCGTTTTACTTCCAAACAAAAATAAAAAACGATAAAAGAAAGAAAAAGGCTTATTATTTTTACATATGAGTCAGATTCCTTGGATACTTCGAAAGGTGTTCGTTTACTTGTGGTTACATCTTGTCGATTCTACTAGAAATTCTATAATTAAGAATAACTCATTATAAGATAAGTGGATTTTTTGGATGTAGTTCATCAATGGTGACCAAATACCTCTCCCTTTTTTTGACTCTGCACCAGTGATTTCACTATTATTAGTGAACAATAATGGAATAGTTTCTTCATATTCATAGAAATAGGGGACAGAATTCACATGGATATAGTAAGTCTCGCATGGGCTGGTTTAATGGTAGTTTTTACATTTTCCCTCTCTCTCGTAGTGTGGGGAAGAAGTGGACTCTAGAAGTACTACTAATTGCGGTAATAATCAAACTCTATCAACCTGTATCAATTGTTTTAGTTTTCTAGACCGGTCGCCAATTTTTTAAGATTTTTTTTTGAAATTGGATTTATGTTTTATTTTATTGACTCATTTTCTATTTTTATATCCGGGTTTACACCGTTAACCATATCATGGGGTAACCCCCCTTTGCGAAATCTGAAGAAGTTTCCATCAAATTCGGATTATCTGTATTAAATGGATCAAACAAACAAATGAAATTGAGAAAGTATGTACATACATTTCATATTCTATTTAATTTATATTTTCATTTATCAATTTATAAATATAAAGAAAAAGAGAGATATGGGTGGATTCCTTTATATTAAGATATTTCACTTATATCTTTATACATTACAATAACCATAATGAATGGCTAGTTATGGTAGAAAGAGATCTCTTTCTACCATAACTAGCGGGCCCCCTTAGGATACTACTACTACTGAGTCTAATGCATTCCGTTCATTTAAGACGAGAAATTGAAATCCTTTTTTTTTTCATTGATAGTCAATTTTTATTCAAATTAATTATTTTGACTAACCGTTTTTACGTAAATTATAAGCAAAAAAGCAGTAGGAATGAGAATGAAGAGTGCAGTAGCAATAAATGCAAGAATATTTACTTCCATAATTTAATCGTTTATTATTTTTTTTTTCTTTGGAATATCTCGGGATTTAATCCCATAGAGATGAGAAATCTTTCGCTTGTAAACTCACTCAGATGAATTAGATTTCGATGATATCGAATGAAAGAAATATCATGAATAACAATATCGGAGCTATAAAATCGATTCATCGTCAAGAATTTAATAGTATAACATAGGAAGATCTTTTATCCACACCGAATACATAATGAGATTCCTGATCCAATCAAAAAATATTTATTTAGGATTCTTTTTCTCCCGCTTTCTTTTCTACACCCTAGTACTTTACTTTCCTTGTACAATCATCTGATGAAGTATCATAAAAAATCTTTTCTACTTCGATTGTTTACAAAAAGAGTTTCTAAAAAACTTTAAATAAACAATAGAAATCAAATAAAGAATAGAGAAAACAAGTACGAAGTTCAATTTGAAATTAAAAAAAATTTTTAAGGGTCTATCATCTTTTTGGAACACAAAGAAAGGGGAATGTGATAAAGCCGAGTCCCAGTAAAAAAACGCAAATATTCCAAAAAATTAACTATTTAAATTTTCTTACGAGTTTTTTCTTCGACATCGACTCTAATATTTAAAAAGAGCATATTCATTGGGGAAGAAGAATTTTCTCTTTATTTTTTAACTATCCTCTTTCCTTGGTTGGATTCGAACTATTTTCAATTCCTTGACTTCATAGTATATATAGGTACTCTTGGCAAACATATTATACGCTATCCTATTTCATTTTCCTACACGAGTTAATGGGAGATTAATTGACAAAAAGCAGAAACCCCGTACAGTATCTCTTTCTTGAAGTGTTGAGATACTCTCAATAATTATAATTATACTAATTTACATATGCCTCTCTACCATCAATTGGTGCTAGTTAAAATAATGGAAATACCCCTTTCTTTTGCTTGATGAAAAAAGAAAAATAAAACAAAAAGATAAACGAAACCATTTTGATCCCCCTGCCCAGAAACAAAAAGGGGAGTTTATGTCTTTTTTTTTTTATTGAATCCGCCGGGACTGACGGGGCTCGAACCCGCAGCTTCCGCCTTGACAGGGCGGTGCTCTGACCAATTGAACTACAATCCCATGGAAATCCAGTGGATAGCTTCCATATTCCTTCTTATGATTTCATTTGAATTATTTCAATTTTAGATTCAAATTAGTGTGTTGTAACAACGAAAGTCACAAGTGATATATTGATATCTATATGGATAT